AGTTAGGTAGAGCACCTCGTTTACACGCGCGCCAATGTTTTTTTTTTCAAAGAAGGCCATCATGTAATCAAAAGACTTATTAATAAGTCGATGTCTTACTCCATGACTTTTAGAGAACAATAGCCTGACACAAAAGATTCGGGTAAACTTAGGTATCCTTTTAGACGCCCAATATAACCCCATCATTGATTTAAGACCTTGATAAGGTAAATACGCAGTCTATTCAATGCTAGGCATAATGAGTATAAGGACCTCAAAAAATTCTCTTTTCTTCCTATCCTATGAACTTTAAGGTGTATAAAGTTTCATACTGTATTCTTTAAGCAGAAGCGGGGCAATGGAGATTCTATTTAACTTAGATTGATCTAAGTCAAAAGCAAACCTACATCAGGATAACCCTTCTTTGAAACACTTTGGTAGTGCTCTCGGATCGGAATCAATAAATCCGAGCACATAGAGCCATTTTGTTATCTTTCTATCAAGAGAATTATGGTAGACTAACTGATTATTTATATCAGTTAATGAATGAGCCCAATGCAAAAAAAAAAAAAAAAAAATGCATGTTGGGTCTTTGAAAAAGTTCGAATCATTTTGATAATAATAAGTTTGAGCTCTTTTACCGAGAAGGTCTACGGTTCGAATCCGTATAGCCCTAAAAAAAATTCAAATAAAAAAATTCTTGTTTTCATTTCTTCATTCTTTTTTTTCTTTGTTGTTTGGAACTGGTCGCTTGGGGGCGATTACTTGGTTCATCAAAAAAAAACCATTCTCATAAGCTTGCTCACAACAATCATTCAGGGCCGAGACATAAAACTGAAACCAAAAAAATCACATTTCAGTAGGTAAATCCAATTTGTATTTGTTCGAATCTTGGTTAAACAAACCATAATTTCTTCATTCCTCTTCATAGGTCAATCAATTACATATGCAATTTCCTCCCCTCCTGCCCGTAATTAACAAGTTAGTGAGACTTTTTTCTTTATCTTTTTGCTACCTATTCAAGCCTAATGAATTTTTCGAGGTAAAATCGTGACATGAACTCGATTAAAAACACATTCCAACCTAACCCAACCAAACCCCAATCCTCTAGTAAGTTACACGAATTTAAGAACCACGTACTGTATTTATGGACAAGTTCACAAGTCGAAGTTTGAAAAATGAGAAAATCTTTGAAAACTTTCATTGTTAACATTGTAAAATAGGTTTTTGGCATACTTCATGTACTTCGTAAAGAAAAAAAGGAGTTCTTTTTGCCGTATTCAATATCAATTCAATATCAATATAAAGAATAGAAAGATAAAGTAAACAATATACTTCTTATATTCTTATTAATTCGTATTCCTTATTAATATTAATTAATATTTCGAATTAATAATAAATAATACAAATAAAGAATCTAAAAATAATATATAAATCTTAACTTAATATATATATAGATTAATTATATATAGATTAATTAATAATCTAATCAATAATATAGTAATATACTAAAAAATGATAGTATAATATAGAAAAAAATATAGAAATTAGTAAATGATATAGAAAACTAATAAATGATATAGAAAACTAATATAGAAATTTATATAGAAATTATTAATATATTAATGATTTTATTAATATATATCATAGTAATAGAAATAGTAATATAAATGAAATTTTTTTTTACTCTAAAAAATATTTAATAAATTGAAAATAGAAATTAATAAATAAAATAGTAAAAAAAAAAAAAAAATAGTAATAAGTAATAAATTAATATTCTATATTTTAATAGAGAATCAAATATAGAATAAATATTCATCGAATATTAATAGAATAGAATTCTATATATAATTAATATAATAATTTAGAATTAATATAATAATAATAATTAATAAATAGTTTAAATAATTAATTAAATAATTAATAGTTTAAATAATATTTTCAATTTCTACATAAATTAAAAAAGAAAAATTTAAATTTTCTTTTATTAAATATTTAATTTCGAATTTTTAATAAAAAAAAAAATGAAAATAAGAATTTGGAAATTCTACTAAATTTCAATAAATTCTACGAAATTTCAATTCTATTAGAAATTTAGAAATTCTAAACAACTAAACAAAAAATGAAAATTCTATTTTGAATTCCCCCCATTTTTTTAGAAAGAATCCGAAGTAAAAGGCGAGAGGAGCGTCTTCTTTATACTATGGCAATATCGAATAACAATATCGAAAAATTCAAAAATTGAAGTAAACATAATAGAAAAAATCGATAAATCTTGAAAAGAGACATGTACCAAAGCAAGCAAAGAAACTTGGGCGCTTGAATCAATTTTTGTTTTGACTAACTGGTTATGGGTGAGTTATTAAGTTAATTCCAATTCGACTCGATTAATCTAGTATATTTTCCACATTCATAGGAGTGCGCCTATGTTTCTGATTTACGAATATGATATATTCTGGGCGTTTCTAATAATATCAAGTGTTATTCCTATTTTAGTATTTCTAATTTCCGGAGTCTTATC